CTGAGAAAATAAAATTAATAACAAATTATATGTTGGTAGTGGTGATCCTTTATATTCAAGAATAAGTGATTACTATCAATCTTGATATTTAGAAGCTAGAAATAGTTTATACATAGTTAGAGCGTTAAATAAACATACTATGAGTAATTTCAATTTACATATCTTGGAGTATAGTGACTCTGAAAATGTTATTATGTGCGAACAAAAATGAATAGATCTTCTTCAACCGGAGTATAATCTTAGTCCTAGAGCTGGTAGTAGTAAAGGATATAAACATAGTCCTGAATCTATAGAAAAAATGAAAGTATCAGCCACTGGTAGAAAGCATACCGAGGAAGTAAAAGATCTTATGAGTAAAAATCGTACAGGTTCAAATAACTCTTTTTATAATAAAAAGCATACTGCTGAAACTATAGAAAGATTCAAAGAGATCGCTAAAAATAGAGAATATGTTCCTGTTAAAGGATTAGAAGTTGAAATTACTGACCTTGAAACCAATACAATTACTGTACATAGTAGTATTAGAGAAGCAGCAAAATTCTTAAATTCAGACATTAAAACTTTATTAAGAAGAGAAGCATCTCAAAGGGATAAAGGTGTAAATAAACTTTACAAGAATAGATATGTTATTTACATAAATAGAAATCCGTAGTACATCATGAATTGTATTCGCTTTAATGATGTCTTTACTTTTATTATACGTTGCTTAATTAGATTTATTAAGTCTACAACTATTTTAGTAAAGCAAAACTAAAATATAATTATTATATTTTAATCTTTTTATTTATTTAGGGGTATGGGTGGGCGGGACGTTAGTTCAAACTAACAATAAAAAAAACAATTCTATTTACAATTAGAAATTTTATATTATAATTTTTTATGAAAAATATATTAAATTCATTTATATATATGGACGCACCTGTTGCTTGAGGTATTTACTTCCAAGACAGTGCTACACCTCAAATGGAAGGGTTAGTTGAATTACATGATAATATTATGTATTACTTAGTGATAATTTTATTTAGTGTTGGATGAGTACTTTTCTCAATAATAAGAAACTTTGCAGCAAATAGATCACCTATATCACACAAATACTTAAATCACGGTACATTAATAGAATTAATCTGAACTATAACACCTGCTATTATATTAATACTTATAGCTTTCCCATCTTTTAAACTATTGTATTTAATGGATGAAGTTAATGACCCTTCAATGTCTATTTTAGCTGAAGGTCACCAATGATATTGAAGTTACCAATATCCAGATTTTATAGATTCTAATGAAGAATTTATAGAATTTGATTCTTACATAGTACCTGATTCAGACTTAGAAGAAGGTGGATTAAGAATGTTAGAAGTTGATAACAGAGTAATAGTTCCTGAATTAACACACATCAGATTTGTTGTAACATCTGGAGATGTTATACACTCTTTTGCTGTTCCATCTTTAGGTATAAAAACTGATGCATACCCTGGTAGATTAAATCAAGTATCTATATTTATTAATAGAGAAGGTGTATTCTACGGTCAATGTTCAGAAATATGTGGAATACTTCACAGTTCAATGCCTATAGTTATAGAATCTGTAAATATAGACAAATTTGTTCACTGACTTTACAATGCTTAATTTATAAGTTATTATATAATAATGCATTTATAAAAAATTTTATCAGAGGCTTCTCCTAAATAGAGTTAGCCCCTTTTGATAAAAGAGGTATTAGTTTAATGGTAAAACTTGATGCTACGGACATCACAATTGTAGTTCGAATCTATAATGCCTCTAGTATAGTCATTCATATAGTGATTATACAAATATGCGTATAAAATTTGTAATTAAATTTAAATATACGTATATTATTATAATTATAATAGTAATAATTAACAAGAGGGTAATGGTCAAGTCGTTTTTATTGATAAATATGTAAAATTACGCTACGCAGGAAAAGGCTCATGCCAGAAAAATCTACCATAAATGGTGAGATTTATCAGTCAGGGGTGTTCGCCTTTAGTGTTTATAACAATATCTCGACTTGACCCAATAATTGTTAGAGTTTGTAATATTGTAGTTACATACATTCCAGGGATTTATCCATTGGTAAATATTACAAGGTCTGTAGCATGGAAATGCTAGGTGGTATGAATTAGTGTAACTCTAATACAGATCAAAATAATAATGCTTCAACGATGTCACCTGGACAGCATCGAATAAAATTTGTCAGGTATTTAGAACAATTTGATCAACACATATACAATATGAGCTTAACTTTAGTACTTTTTTTAATCGGAATCTTAGGGTTCGTATTTAATAGAAAAAATATAATATTAATGCTTATTTCTATAGAAATAATGCTATTATCTATAACATTCTTAATATTGGTTAGTTCTATTAATTTAGACGATATAATAGGACAAACATATGCTATATACATCATAGTAGTTGCTGGAGCAGAATCTGCCATTGGTTTAGCTATTTTAGTAGCTTTTTATAGACTAAGAGGAAGTATTGCAATAGAATATAAATAATGTATTTAAGTATAATTATATTACCTTTATTAGGATCTATAGTATCCGGATTTTTTGGTAGAAAAGTCGGTGTGACAGGTAGTCGTATCTTAAGTTGTTTGAGTATAATAACAACTACAATATTAGCTATTATTAGCTTCTTTGAAGTAGGATTTAATAATAATCCTATCTCAATTAACCTATTTAAATGATTAGATAGTGAATCATTTAATATGGTTTGAAATTTCCAATTTGATAGTTTAACAGTATCTATGCTAATACCTGTTTTAGTTATTAGTTCTTTAGTTCATGTTTACTCTATTGGATATATGAGTCATGATCCTCATAGTCAAAGATTCTTTAGTTATTTAAGTTTATTCACTTTTATGATGATTATCTTAGTAACTGGTAACAATTATTTATTAATGTTTGTAGGATGAGAAGGTGTTGGAGTATGTTCATACCTTTTAGTTAGTTTCTGATTCACTAGAATCGCCGCTAATCAAAGTTCTTTATCAGCATTTTTAACTAATAGAGTAGGGGATTGTTTCTTAACTATTGGAATGTTTGTAATATTATGATCTCTGGGTAACTTAGATTATAGTACAGTATTCTCATTAGCTCCATATATTAATGAAAATATAATAACAATAATAGGTATCTGTTTATTAATAGGTGCAATGGCTAAAAGTTCACAAGTTGGACTTCATATTTGATTACCTATGGCCATGGAAGGTCCTACTCCAGTATCTGCCTTAATACACGCAGCTACAATGGTTACTGCAGGAGTATATTTATTAATACGTTCATCTCCTTTAATAGAATATAGTTCTACAGTTTTATTAATATGTTTATGATTAGGTGCTGTTACTACAGTATTTAGTTCTCTTATTGGTTTATTCCAACAAGATATTAAAAAAATTATTGCTTATTCTACTATGAGTCAATTAGGTATGATGGTTATAGCTATAGGATTATCTTCTTATAATGTTGCTATTTTCCATTTAATAAATCATGCTTTCTATAAAGGTTTATTATTCTTAGGAGCGGGTGCTGTAATACACGCAGTTGTAGATAATCAAGATTTAAGAAAATATGGTGGATTAATTTCTTTCTTACCTTTAACTTATACAGTTATATTAATAGCTAGTCTTAGTTTAGTAGCCTTTCCATTTATGACTGGATTCTTTAGTAAAGATTTTATTTTAGAATCTGCATATGGTCAATATCATTTTAGTAGTATTAATGTTTACTTTATTGCCACAATTGGTGCTGTATTTACTACATTATACTCTGTTAAAGTTATATACTTAACTTTCTTAGCAAATCCTAATGGATCTGTTAATTATTATAAAAATGCTCATGAAGGTGATATATTCCTAAGTTTACCTCTGGTTATATTAGCTATATTCTCTATATATTTTGGTTATTTAACTAAAGATATATATATAGGTTTAGGATCTGGATTCTTTATAGATAATAGTATATTTATTCATCCTATGCGTGAAATACTTATTGATACTGAATTTGGTGTACCTACTATATTTAAATTACTTCCTTTCTTCTTAACTATATTATTCTCAGTATTATCTATAGTTTATTACGAATATATGCCTAAAGTAGTAGTAGATTTTAATTTAACTAACTTAGGATATTATATTTATGGATTCTTTAACCAACGTTTCTTAGTAGAATTCTTCTATAACAAATATATAGTTAACACTGTATTAGATTTAGGAGGTCAAACTACTAGAGTATTAGATAAAGGTAGTGTAGAATGAATAGGTCCATACGGATTTGGAATAGCTTTAGTAAAAGCAAGTAAAACAGTATCAGGTTTAGGTAAAGGTGTAGTTACTGATTACGCTCTTTATATATTAATAGGAGCTTGTTTCTACTTATCTATAGCCACAGTATTTACTTTCATAACTTTTGATATATTATTTATTGTAGCCATAGCAAGCATATTAATAATGTTTAATGTTAATAATTATATTGCTAGCAACGAATAATATTAATCATGTCTGCTACGCATATCCCATAAGGATTAGCAAAGCCAGATTGTAGTTAAATAAATTATAAGTAGGAATAAACATGTCGCAATTAAAGGAATACTTTATTTTAAGTACTTTCTTTTAGTATTTATTACCTTATAACATTTGCGACGAGTTGTTAGTATTAATAACCAAATAACCATTTGCATATTATGCAGTATATATATTTAAGAGTGTAAAAGCTTACAAATATATAATAAATATTTATATAATTCATATATAGCTTTTATGTAGGATTAAAAGTAATTTGACTATATAGTATAGTCTAACTTATATATGTATTAATAATTGGGCTATTTTTTGCCCACAATAATCATTATAAAAAATAAAATGAGAATATTAAAAAGTCACCCTTTATTAAAATTGGTTAATATGTACGTGATTGACCATTCACAACCAAGTAATATAAGTTACTTATGAAACTTTGGTTCTTTATTAGCCGTTTGTTTAATTATACAAATAGTTACAGGTGTAACTCTAGCTATGCACTATAACCCTAGTGTAGCAGAAGCATTCAATTCTATAGAACATATAATGCGTGATGTAAATAATGGATGATTAATTCGTTACTTACACAGTAATACAGCTTCAGCTTTCTTCTTCTTAGTGTACTTACATATAGGTAGAGGTTTATACTACGCATCATATAGAGCACCTAGAACATTAGCTTGAGTATTAGGAACAATAATACTTATCTTAATGATGGGAATAGGTTTCTTGGGTTATGTACTTCCTTATGGGCAAATGTCATTATGAGGAGCTACAGTTATTACTAACTTAATTAGTGCTATACCTTGAATAGGACAAGATGTAGTTGAGTTTATTTGAGGAGGTTTCTCTGTTAATAACGCTACTTTAAATAGATTCTTTGCTTTACATTTTGTATTACCTTTTGTATTAGCTGCATTAGCTTTAATGCATCTTATAGCTGTTCATGATACAGCTGGAGCAAGTAATCCTTTAGGAGTGCCTGGTTATTACGATAGAATGCCTTTTGCTCCATACTTCTTATTCAAAGATTTAGTTACTATATTTATCTTCTTGTTTGGTTTAAGTTTATTCGTATTCTTTATGCCTAATGTATTAGGAGATAGTGAAAATTACGTAATGGCTAATCCAATGCAAACTCCAGCAGCTATAGTACCTGAATGATAAAGTAAAATAAATGTCATTCTAAAATCTCGCGAATTGCTGGAAACCCAATTTAATTTAAATTTAAATATGACAATCAGCAGGAAAACCTTTGATTAAGCTAATATAGTATAGCGGAAGTTTCAATGTGAAACATATTATGCGTGATGTAAATAATGGATGATTAATTCGTTATTAACATATATTAAGCTAATGAAGGAATCTTCAGAGACTATGCACGAGACAATTAAAAGCACTCCACTATTAATTGAAGAGATAGTCCGATCATAGTAGAGATATTATGAGTTTAACACACTATCAATTAGTATATCCCCATACTATTCTTTATAGTAATACCAGCACTATTTGTTAATGTTCAACCAAAGGAATAACTTGTTTATCTCCTATTGAAAGAGCTTCAATCAAATTATCTGACAAAGTAAAGGAAGTATTAATAGGGATTTTACTTGGCGATGCTCTATACATTATAACAAAGATAATACACCCTGAAGTTTATATTTAAAGAATCTATAGATACTTTAATAACTTTAGTAAAATATTATTAAAGAAATGTTATATAGGGTTATAAAGCTGTCATTTTCCTTGAGGGGGATATATTATTAATTGACAAATTGATTTATTACCTTTCTATGCTATATTAAGATCTATACCTAATAAATTATTAGGAGTTGTAGCCATGTTTGCTTCTTTACTAATCATATTAGTATTACCTAAAACAGATTTAGGTTTAACTAAAGGTTTACAATTCAGACCTTTAAGCAAAGTAATGTTCTATATATTTGTTATAAACTTCTTAATATTACAACAATTAGGAGCTAAACACGTTGAAAGTCCATTTATAGAATTTGGACAAATCAGTACAGCTTTATACTTCGCACATTTCTTAGTAATAATGCCTGTTACTAGTATAATAGAAAACACACTTGTTGATTTATATCAAATAAACAATCAAGCAAAATAATTCTTAGTTTATACAATAATCTTTATTTATATACTAAAAATTATACTGTTAATAATTTAAACTTATAGTAATCATAAATATAATATAAATTTTTATATTGATTACTATAAAAAGATTATGCTGTAAACGGATTTACACTTTGATTGCAAATCAATAGTCTGAGGTTCAATTCCTCCATAATCTTACTACAAATGTAGAACCTTAATTATGAAAACAATTTACTAATACTGAAATTCATAAATAATTTACTATATAAACCATATAGAATATATACAAATATATAATAAAATCAAGATTTAAATTTTTATTATATACATTATATAAAATAAAATAAAATAAATATTTAGTTTAAAGTATTAAGGCGGAGTATAAATAGGATTTTTTTTTAAGTAGAGCATAATTTAATCAAAGTAATTCTATAACAAAGAAAAATTTATCAAAATTTGAATGGAACAATTAATATAAAGCAAAAAGGGAGTACGACTAGCTCATACATTACCCACATGCCTCGTTCTTTTTAATTATTAGCATCTATATAGATAAGGATTAATTAAGATTATTAATTAATAATTTTTAGCTAATAATGTCATTTAAATACCAATACTCTATTATTTCAAAATTTTGAGATTTCAAAAAGAAGAAGGAACCTTAAACCTAAATTTAAGATCTCAAATGTCTATGAACATTGAAAGATGATTTAATTCTACTAATGCTAAAGATATAGGAACTCTTTATTTAATATTTGCCTTATTTTCAGGATTATTAGGAACAGCCTTTTCAGTTCTAATAAGATTAGAACTTAGTGGACCTGGTGTTCAATTTATCGCAAATAACCAATTGTATAACAGTATAATAACAGCTCACGCTATATTAATGATATTCTTCATGGTTATGCCAGCATTAATAGGAGGATTTGGAAACTTCCTAATGCCTTTAATGATAGGAGGACCTGACATGGCATTCCCTAGATTAAATAATATTAGTTTCTGATTATTACCACCTAGTTTATTATTATTAGTATTCTCTGCAGTTATAGAAGGTGGAGTGGGTACAGGATGAACACTTTACCCTCCTTTAGCCGGATTACAAAGTCACAGTGGACCTAGTGTAGATCTTGCAATTTTTGCTTTACATCTATCAGGGGTAAGTAGTTTATTAGGATCAATAAACTTTATAACTACTGTAGCTAATATGAGAACACCTGGAATAAAATTACATAAACTAGCTTTATTTGGATGAGCCGTAGTAATAACAGCAGTGTTATTATTATTATCATTACCTGTTTTAGCTGGTGGTATAACTATGGTTTTAACAGATAGAAACTTTAATACTTCATTCTTCGAAGTAGCTGGTGGAGGAGACCCTATATTATTCCAACACTTATTCTGATTCTTCGGTCACCCTGAAGTTTATATTTTAATTATACCTGGTTTCGGTATAATTAGTACAACAATATCATCTAGTGCAAACAAACCTATATTCGGTTATATCGGTATGGTTTACGCTATGATGTCTATTGGAATATTAGGATTTATAGTGTGAAGTCATCATATGTACACAGTAGGATTAGATGTAGATACAAGAGCTTATTTCACAGCCGCTACATTAATTATTGCAGTTCCTACAGGAATTAAAATATTCTCATGATTAGCTACTTGTTACGGAGGATCTATAAAAATGACACCAGTAATGTTATTCTCATTAGGATTTGTGTTCTTATTCACAATTGGAGGATTAAGTGGTGTTGTATTAGCTAATGCATCTCTTGATATAGCATTCCACGATACTTACTACGTTGTAGCTCATTTCCACTACGTTTTAAGTATGGGTGCTGTATTTGCAATGTTTGCTGGATGATACTTCTGATCACCAAAAATGTTAGGATTTAATTACGATTTAAATCTAGCTAAAGTACAATTCTGATTATTATTCATAGGTGTTAATGCTACATTCTTCCCTCAACATTTCTTAGGATTACAAGGTATGCCTAGAAGAATAAGTGATTACCCTGACGCTTTCGCAGGATGAAATTTAATTAGTAGTTTTGGATCTATAGTAAGTGTAGTAGCCGCTTGATTATTCTTATACATTATCTACAGACAATTAGTAGAAGGTAAAGTAGCAAGCAGAAATCCTTGATTAACTCCTGGATTCTATACAGATATATTACAAGCTAATTTAAATAGAAGTTATAGTAGTTTAGAATGAGGATTATCAAGCCCACCTAAACCTCACGCATTTGTGAGTTTACCTTTACAAAGTTAAATATTATAACCAATAATAAATAATATTTAAAAAGATAGTTTTATTGCTATAACCGAAATATCCTTTTTTATACTATAGTTATAAATAAGGTATTTCAAGTCTCATTAGCTCAATGGCAGAGCATGATACTTCTAATATCTGTATCTTAGTTCGACTCTAAGATGAGACTAAATTCCCAAATAATAAATAGTCTATTAATTATAAAATATTTCTGGCTATTTTTGCATCTATAAATAAAAAGTTTAATACTAACATAATTTGAGGCATAACTTATAGTTATAGCTCTATAAATAAACAATTTAATTCATAAAAGATTAGAAATAAGAAGTAAAGAACAAAATTCTAAATATACTTCACATATACTAAACAAAGTTAATCAATTTATGGTCTTATCGGACCTAAGATTGAACGATTTTTAATCTTTGTTTTATGCTACGCAATCAAAGTATTATTAACTTTCTATGATTAAAATGGGAACATTGTTAATAGAATAAATAAAATTAATAATGAAATGAAATTACCAATAACAGTTATTTCACTTATTGAAAATTTATTATTACTACTACCTGCGTTATTAGCAGTAGCTTACATAACTGTAGCAGAAAGAAAAACTATGGCCAGTATGCAAAGAAGACTAGGTCCAAATGCTGTAGGTTATTATGGTTTATTACAAGCATTCGCAGATGCTTTAAAACTAATATTAAAAGAATATGTAGCACCTACACAAGCTAATATTATTTTATTCTTTTTAGGACCAGTTATAACATTAGTATTTGCTTTATTAGGTTATGCTGTTATTCCATATGGGCCTGGATTATCTATAGGTGATATGGAATTAGGTATATTATTTATGTTAGCAGTATCATCTTTAGCCACATATGGTATATTATTAGCCGGATGAAGTGCTAATAGTAAATATGCTTTCTTAGGATCTTTAAGAAGTACAGCTCAATTAATTAGTTATGAATTAGTTTTAAGTTCTGTATTATTAATTATTGTAATGATAACAAATAGTTTAAATTTAAATATAAATGTTCAATTCCAAAAAATAGTATGATTAGCTTTACCACTATTTTGTATCCTAATAATATTCTTTATAGGTTCTGTAGCAGAAACTAATAGAGCTCCATTTGACTTGGCAGAGGCGGAATCTGAATTAGTTAGTGGATTCATGACAGAACACGCAGCGGTTATATTTGTATTCTTCTTCTTAGCTGAATATGCAAGTATTTTATTAATGTGTATTTTAATAAGTATTTTATTCTTAGGTGGTTATTTATTACAATTTGATCATATTTATTGATTTGATCTATTAAATTCTATTTATGCTAATGTGTTTAATATAGAATGAATTGTATCATCAGAATATTTTGCATTAAGAGAGTTATTAACTAGCTCTTCTGTAGATGGACTATTATCTGGTGTAACTTTAGGTATAAAAAGTTCAATAATGGTATTTGTATTTATTTGAGTAAGAGCATCTTTCCCTAGAATACGTTTTGATCAATTAATGTCATTCTGTTGAACTGTATTATTACCTATTTTATTCGCATTTATAATATTAATTCCATCTTTATTATACATGTTTGGAATTTTCTTTATAAATATAAGTTTATTCTAAATAAGTATTTATTATAAACAATATAATACGGAGTACTTATATATTTTTTTTATAGTAAGAGGGTAATTCACTCTCTAGTTTTTAGAAAAATATACTCTTTTTATCTATTATAGCCATGAAACGCATGTCCATAGGTGTCATTTTATAATTTAAAGTTTTAAAATAATATCTTATACAAGATGTTATTATCTTCATTATTAACTGTACCTGTAATTGGTACAATTATAGTTTCTAGTATAGACTCATATAAAAAAAGTTCAGTGGTTTATACAAAAACTATAGCATTAGTTACTAGTATAATAAATTTAATTATATCTTTAGTTATATTTATATTATTTAATAGTAGTACTAATCAATTTCAATTTGTACAAGAGCATTATAACGTACAATCTTTTGATATCTATCTGGGAGTAGATGGTATATCCATATATTTTGTATTATTAACAACAATAATAATGCCTATAGCATTATTATCTAACTGAGATTCTATAAAGGAAAATGTTAAATCTTATTTAATAATAATGTTATTACTAGAAACATTGTTATTAGCTGTATTCTTAGCCTTAGATATAATGGTATTCTATATATTCTTCGAAAGTATATTACCTCCTTTATTTATATTAATAGGTATATTTGGTTCAGATAATAAAGTAAATGCTAGTTATTATTTCTTCTTATATACTTTATGAGGATCTTTATTCTTATTATTATCTATTTTAAGTACTTCATCTACTATGGGAAGTACAGACTTTGATACATTGTTTAAACTTAACTTTGAATATAAAACTCAAATATTCTTATTTATAGGTATATTTATAGCTTTTGCTGTAAAAACACCTACAATCTTTTTAAATGGTTGATTATTAAAAGCTCACGTTGAATCACCTTTAGGTGGAAGTATAGTTTTAGCTGGTATTGTATTAAAATTAAGTTTATATGGTATATTTAGATTAATTTTACCTATCTTACCTAAAGCTAGTTTAGATTTTACTTTTGTAGTATATACTATAGCTGTTATAACAATAATATATGCTAGTTTTAGTACAATAAGAACAACTGATGTAAAAGAATTAATAGCCTATAGTTCTGTATGTCATGCTGCTGTATATTTAATAGGAGTATTCAGTAATACTCTTCAGGGTCTGGAAGGTTCTGTAGTATTAGGATTAGCACATGGATTTGTTTCTAGTGGTCTATTTATTTGCGCTGGAGGAGTTTTATACGATAGAACTGGTACTAGATCTATCTATTTCTACAGAGGTATGGCACAATTAATGCCTATACTAGCAATACTGTTCTTTATTTTAACTCTAGGTAATTGTGGTACACCATTGACTTTAAATTTCATAGGAGAGTTTATGTCATTATACAGTATTGTTGAAAGATTACCAGTATTAGGAGTGTTCGCCTGTACTTCAATAGTATTCTCTGCAGCTTATTCAGTTTATCTATTTAATCGTGTATCATTCGGTGGTTCATTTACTAGATTCTTAGAAGAAAGTGTATATGATGTAAATAAAAGAGAATTCTTAATATTATTTATATTAGTTGCTTTCACTATAGTGCTTGGTATATACCCTAGTTTAATATTAAACGTATTAGATTATCCTGTAACTAACGTACTTTACAGTGTATAATAGTATATTTTTTTAATGTTAATATTTAATTAGATTTATTAGCAATACTAATAATTATAGGCAATATAAATGTCTATAAACGTCTATAACTTAATGGTAGAGTACGTTAATTAAAAAACGAAGTAGATGTTCAACTCATCTTAGATGGAATTTAAATAAATACATAAAACTATTAAATTTTTAGTATTCTTTGTAGCTTATACTATCTATCTATTTAATAGAACAGCTTTTGGTGAATCTTTTACTAAATTCTTAGAAGAAAGTGTATATGATGTAAATAAGATGAATTAATCTTATTATTTATATTAGTTGCTTTCACTATAGTATTTGGTGTATATTCATCTTTAATTTTAAACCCGTTAGATTATTCTATGAATAGTTTAATATATAGTGTATAATATAAATTACATGATTTTTACTAAATTACGGTTATTATTTTAAATAAAAAACACGTATTACATAATAATAAAGAAAGATAAATATGCCACAATTAACACCTTTTTATTATATGAACGAAATAGTATTCGCTTTTTCAATAATAGTAATATTATTATTCATACTATCTAAATACATACTACCAAGAATAGTACGTTTATTTTTATCACGTATGTTTATTAATAAAATATAATATAATTATCTAATTATATTGTAAATATTTTAATGTAAAAGAGTAATTTATTTATTCTTATTTGCAGATATTCAGTTCTTTAAAGATATATATATAATAGTAGTTTATATACTACTAAATGTTTTCTAACACAAATTTATTCACAGAAATAAGAAGTCCCTTAGATCAATTCGAAATAAGAGACATATTAAACTTAGAAGTTTTAGGTGGTAATTTACACCTTTCTTTAACTAATATTGGATTCTATTTAAGCCTAGGTGCCTTAATAACATTAATATTAAGCTTAGTAGCTACTAACTATAACAAATTAGTAAGTAACAACTGATCTATAGCTCAAGAATCTTTATATGTAACAATACACAATATAGTTACAAATCAAATAAATGCTAGAAGTGGACAAATATACTTCCCATTTATTTACACATTATTTGTATTTATATTAATAAATAATTTAATTGGTATGATACCTTACAGCTTTGCATCTACAGGGCACTTTGCTTTAACATTTGCTCTTAGTTTCACAATAGTTTTAGGTGCTACAATTTTAGGTTTCCAAAAACATGGATTAAAATTCTTTTCATTATTAGTACCAGCTGGTTGTCCTTTAGCTCTTTTACCTTTATTAGTTACAATCGAGCTTATCTCATACCTTGCTAGAAATGTATCTTTAGGTTTAAGATTGGCTGCTAATATAACTGCAGGTCACATGTTATTAAGTATATTAAGTGGATTTGTTTATAACATAATGAATTCAGGTATAATCTTCTTTGTATTAGGTTTATTACCATTAGTATTTATTATAGCATTCTCAGGTCTTGAATTTGCAATAGCATTTATTCAAGCTCAAGTTTTCGTAGTATTATCTAGTTCTTACATAAAAGATGGATTAGACTTACACTAATTTATAGACTAAGAGGAATAATCTTTATTTACAGAAAGACTAATGCCAACATTTAGGACTGTACCGATTATAACTTATAACAACTCAGATCAAAATAAAGATCTAGTTATAAAAGAAAATAGGAATAAATCAGGAATTTATTCATAAATTCATATAGAATAATAATTAAATACAATTAAAGTTATTAAACTTTTTATTTAGCATAGCAATTTAAATTAAATTGTTAGGGTGGGATGGATTTGTTACTTAGTAGCAAGGGCATAAATAAAAATTTCATACTTAGCCATAAACGTTTTATTAGGATTTAGATTAGCAGCTAATCTAACTGCTGGACACATATTATTAAGTGAATTAAGCGGATTTGTTTACAATATAATGAATTTAGGAATTATATTCTTTGTATTAGGTTTATTACATTTAGTGTTCATTCCAGCTCAAGTGTTTAGTGTTATCTAGTTCTTACATAAAAAACAGTTTAGATTTACACTAATAAAAATAATTATACTAAACATACTTAGGGCTGGCTTTGCATTCATATTCCTTAGGGATAAGGCAGCATAAGTTATGCCTGCATAAACGTTTAGTACCATATATAAATATTAAGTGAAAGTAAATAGTAATTAAGGAAAATTATATAAACAATAAAAATCTATCCTTTTATAGCACTGATGTGTTATCGATGGAATAATGAAAATTATAAAATAGAATTATAGAAATTAAAGAAAAATAGTTAATTATAAAAAAAAAAATAGCGAACAGTTATAATTTAAATTAGAATAGTAAAAAAAAATATAACATTATATAGTTTATTACTATCCTTATATTATAAAATTTATCATCATATAATTTTAGATCTTATAGTGATGTAAATAAATTTTACATCAAATTAATAGTTGAGTTTGGTGATGGCTCTGATTGAATGCTGTCCAAGTGCTTGACACATGCTAATCGAACGTTTTAATTTTTTAATTAAAAAGTGGTGTACAGGTGAGTATATGGATATTCTTCGCCGGCCTTAAAGTGGAGGTAAATCCTTCATAATAAATAAAGGGAAACTAAAAATTCCCGCTTTAAGAGGATAATAAATATCTTCGGGATAGGTAGTAGTTAAGGTGATGGCTTAACTAGCCTAAAACTCTCGTAGTCGAAGCTGAAAGGTTGATCGACCACATTGGGTCTGAAAAAACCCCAATGCAAGTTAGTACAGCAGTGAGGAATTTTGGTCAATGGCCTAACGGCTGAACTGGCAACTTGGAGAAGTGGCAAGTCCTATTTTGATCATATCTTTGAATATGATCTATAGGATTGTATTAAAATTGAATAAAGCTTTGTTTATATATTGATAATGACAGTATATATATCGTGTCTTGACTAATTGCGTGCCAGCAGTCGCGGTAATACGTAAGAGACTAGTGTTATTCATCTTAATTAGGTTTAAAGGGTACCTAGACGGTCAATATAGCTTCTATAATGTTAGTACTTGACTAGAGTTTTATGTAAGAGGGCAGTACTTGAGGAGGAGAGATGAAATTCTATGATACCAAAGGGACTCGGTAAAGGCGAAGGCAGCCCTCTATGTAGAAACTGACGTTAAAGGACGAAGGCACAGAGCACAAACAGGATTAGATACCCAAGTAGTCTTTGCAGTAAATGATGAATGCCATAGGTCAGATTAAGATTTAATATTATAATTACAAATTATAAATTAAACATTATTTGGTCTATAAATGAAAGTGTAAGCATTTCACCTCAAGAGTAATGTGGCAACGCAGGAACTGAAATCACTAGACCGTTTCTGACACCAGTAGTGAAGTATGTTGTTTAATTCGATGATCCACGAAAAACCTTACCACAATTTGTATAATTATATTACAGGAGTTGCACGGCTGTTTTCAGTTAATGTTGTGAAACTGTGGTTTCCATGTAATTAACGTAATCCCTGGCTTTATTTTTTATTTTTACGATAAAGCATTTGATCCTGGAATTTGGAAAGAAAAAGGGGACAAAGACAAGTCATCATGGCCTTAATATTGTGGGCTATAGACGTGCCACATACGCCTGGACAAAGAGATGCAAAAATGTGAATTTAAGCTAATCTCAAAAAACAGGATATAAATTTTAAGGATTATAGTCTGAAATTCGACTATATGAATAAGTAATTACTAGTAATCGTGAATCACCATGTCACGGTGAATTAACCTTGGATTGGTACTAACCACTCGTCACATGCTGAAAAGAGCATGCGCAATAAGTTTGCTTTCTCAGTAATTAGTAAAAAGAACAAGTAGGTTTTATTCTATTATTGGGGATCTTCGTATGTGTGGCTCTAATTAGTGTTAAGTCGAAATACGGTTCGTGTAGTGGAAGTTGCACGGGATTGATTAATTTTAACAATAATTTAATATAATATATACTAATATATTATATAAAGGAGGGTTCCTTTATTGGTAAGAAGGGTTGAGCTGTAAACTCAATAGCTATTGCTTTTAAGAGTTCGAATCTCTTGTCTCCTAATTACTTATTCTTAAAATAAGTAAATTTATTGTATATTATTGCTCCTAATTTAGTACTTTATTTATCTAGTACTTTAGGAGTGAAAGCTATTAGAATTAGTAACTTAATTAGGTAAAGGATTTCCTTGTCACGGAAATAGATGTCGGTTCGATTCTGATCTAATTCGTTATAGGAAAAGTCTTCCATTTGGTAGGGTAAGGCACTTGCTACGTGCTATGTTTTTAACATTTAGGTGTTCAAATCACCTCTTTTCCGAATTGCCCCTATAGCTTAATGGTAAAGCGCGCTACTGTTAATAGCGTTAATAGATGTTCGATTCACCTTAGGGGCTTTTAAATAAATGTATGAAGCTGTATATTTTTTTTTATTGATATAAATGACAACTTTAACTAGAAGTAATTTTCAAGATCATCCTTTCCATTTAGTGTCACCTTCACCGTGACCTTTATACACAAGTATATCTTTATTTAATTTAACTGTAAATGGAGCATTATCTATGCATCTTTTCAATAATAGCTATATATTCTTCTTTATAGCTTTAGCTACATTAATCGCATCAATGTCTTTATGATTTAGAGACATAGTATCAGAAGGTACTTACTTAGGTAACCACACTCTTGCCGTTCAAAAAGGATTAAACTTAGGTGTAATACTATTTATAGTATCTGAAGCTTTATTCTTCTTAGCTATATTCTGAGCCTTTTTCCATAGTGCTTTAACACCTACAGTTGAATTAGGTGCTCAATGACCACCTATGGGTATAGAACCTATAAATCCTTTCGAATTACCTTTATTGAACACAGTTATATTATTATCTAGTGGTGCTACAATTACTTTTGCTCACCACAGTTTAATAAAAGGTGATAGATCAGGAGCATTATACGGAACTATCTTCACAGTAGCATTAGCTTTAATATTTACTTTATTCCAAGGAGTAGAATATAGCGTTTCTTCATTCACAATAAGTGACGGTGTATTTGGGACATGTTTCTTCTTTGGAACAGGTTTCCACGGATTCCACGTTATAATAGGTACTATCTTCTTATCTGTTGCATTATGAAGAATAATGGCATACCATTTAACAGATCACCATCATCTTGGTTACGAAGCTGGAATATTATACTGACATTTTGTAGATGTTGTTTGATTATTCTTATACGTATCTATGTATTATTGAGGATCTTAATTAAATAAAAATTATAGCCAAATTGTAATCTATTTATTTAATACTACATAAAGGCTATAAAAACGGACATAGGTTAATGGTAGACTTTCCGATTTCCACTCGGCGTGTGTCAGTTCAAGTCTGACTATCCGTATTCGTAATTTACTTATTGGGGGTTTCCTCAGTAAGCTAGTAAATTAGCTATATATATTATTCGATATTCTTAAAATTCTCCCTATTATTAGGTTAATAAAAAAAAAAATAATGAATCAATTATTTGCCATTTATGATATTTTATCTAATGGATATACAATTGAATATTTAGATATTTTAAGTGTAATAGCATTATTATTTGGTATAGCAGTTATAGTAAACAAAAACCCTATAGCGTCTTTATTATCATTAATAGGACTATTTGCTTCTATATCTGTTTATTTAATATTATCTGGATTAACTTTTATAGGTTTTTCTTACTTAATAGTTTATATAGGAGCCGTATCTATATTATTCCTGTTTATTCTAATGTTACTTAATATAAGAACAAGTGAATTACAAAGTAACAATATAAATAGTATTCCTTTAGCATTATTTATAACAATATTATTAAACTATGCATTATTCCAACTATTACCTTATTCTATAGCTATTATAAATAGTTATAACAATAAATTAAGTAATATAATATATTATTTACCAACAAGTAAATATAATGATATAATTACTCATATAAGTAAAAATTCAGATATAAATACCGCTAACGTTATGTTCGTAACAAGTAATAGTTGAGATGGAAACATGGCTGAAACTAGTCATATTTCTACAATTGGTAACATATTGTACACTTCTTATAATATGTGATTATTTATTGCTAGTTTTATTTTACTATTAGCAATGGTAGGTGCCATAATTATTACTATAAAACAAGAACGTAATAGAGGAATTAGTTCAATGGTAGAACGTTTGTTTTACACACAAAATGTTAAAGGTTCAAGTCCTTTATTGCTCAAAATTATTTAATTATATTCATAAAATGTTAGTTTTACACCTTATACACAAAAACTATAAAGAAGGATAAGGTTGTATGTCGAAAGGGAAACAACCCAAACCAAAAAATACTCAGAAAAATATGACAAAAATTATTTCAAATAATATGACAAAAATTATTTCAAATAATATGACAAAAATTATTTCATTTTTACATGACAGATATTGAAATAATTTCAATTTTGCTATGAAATATGCGGGACAATTCAATTACTAATATGGGAAGTAATACCAAATAAGCTGTATTATTGGTAAAATGTAATAGCTAATTTTTTAAACTACCATCAAAAGGTAATAAAAGCTTAGAACTGAATAGTTTAAATGTTTATTAATATAAAGATTAATAAGTATGTAAGTACGTTTTTATATAAAATTCCTTAACTTAACAGGTAAAGTGTATTTTTGATAAGAATATTATCAGCGTTCGATCCGCTGAGGAATTAAAGTAGTTTATTAGAAAAAAAGAGAATTGGCCGAGTGGTTTAAGGCGGTAAGTTTGAGTTTTACTAGGTTTTTAATAGCTACATCCGTTCGAATCGGATATTCTCTGTCTAATATAAGAGTATAGTTTAATTGGCAAAATAGGAAGCTTCAACCTTCAAATTCTTGGTTCAAATCCAAGTACTCTTGTAATAATTATTAATTATAATTATTAATAATAGCATATAAAATGAAGATAATGCCGGATTAGGGCCGGGAGGATAGGCATCTCGTTTGGGTCGGGAACCAGTTATGTTCGAATCATAATAATCCGAATTTTAGAACTATTAGAAATATAGTATAATTAACCATACGTATCAATTTAGATATGGAGTTCAATATATTTTATTTTTCTCTTCTTAATACCTTACGGTAAAAGGAGGTGGAATACTAAAATAAGAGCTTAGGTTACAAAAAGAAATGATATATAACTATTACTTATAAATATATAAGTATATAAAGAAACTATTATGGAATTTAAGCTATGTATTAAAGAGAATTATTTATATATATAGGATATTTATCCTATAATTATATGAACTCTAAGAGAAATTTTGTAATAAACGAAGTGAATTGAAATATCTTAGTAACTTTAGGAAAATAAATCAAAAGAGATTCTATGAATAGCGTGAGCGAAAGTAGAGAAGCCTAACAAGTAAAACGGTTTAAAACTGTTTGAATATTATGGGGAACCTTCCTCAAAGGCTAAATATAATACATAAGCGATAGTGAAAAGTACCATGAGGGAAATAAAATAAAAATAGTAGTTTTATAAGCAGTTCGAAATAAAGAACGTACCTTTTGCATAATGGGTCACCAAGTTAACGTTAGATGCGAGATAATACGTAGTTAAACCGAACGTTAAAATAACGATATAGTATCTAAAGTTAGACCCGAAGCCTGGTGATTTTACCATGGTCAGGATTATAAAAGTCCGAACCGGTGATTGTAGCAAAAATCTCGGAAGAACCGTGGTAGGTGTAGTGAAAGACAACACTGACTAGGATAGCTGGTTTTCTGCGAAACCTATAATAGTAGGCAGTTTAAGTAAATATCTTAGCAGGTACAGAATTTAATCTCAGACAAGACATTTCAATGTTTTATATTGTACAAATTGGGGGATCATGAAGATTTTATCAGTGAGTATGTAGACTCGGAATGGCAAAGATATATCTTAAACTATCAGACATAGAATGATAAGGTTGTATGTCGAAAGGGAAACAGCCCAGAACAAGAGTTAAGGTTCCTAAATTATTTGTTAAGTGAAAATAAGAAAGTTTTTATTTAAGTCGACAAGGAGATAGGCTTAGAAGCAGCCATAATTTTATGACCTCGTAACAGAGCGCTTGTTAAATTGTAAAAGCGTCGAAAATATAACGGATCTAAACAATATACCGAAACCTTGTCCATAATATATTATAATAAATATGTTTATTATAATTAAATGGGGTAGCAGAACGTTGAGCTAAAGTATGAGTTTTATTTTTTAAATAAAATTATATTAATTTAACTCAAGTGAGAATGGTGACATGAGTAACTAAAAGAAAATTTTCCGCCTTAAGCTTATGGATGTAATTAAGTAACGGCCTCTAAGTTTATATAATCTAAAGATTTAAACGATGAGAAAATCTTTATTACTAAAAACAACATTTTGGTGCAAAATGTGCTGGAAAAATAGTAATATGTTTGTTATCTAATAACAAATAAAATAACCGTACCTAGAATCTGAAACAAGTAAGCTAGTAGAGAATACGAAGGCGTAAATGAGCTAACAATCATAAAGGAACTCGGCAAATTGACTACCGTAACTTCGGAATAAGGAGGGCTCATTATTCTTGATGAATATCAAGTAAAGAGGAAGAAGCATGAAATAATGTTGTACGACTGTTTAATTAAAACACAGCACTTTGCTGAAAGATTAAAAATCTAAGTATAAAGTGTGATATCTGCCCGGTGCCGGCTGGTTAACAGAGATAATTGAATACACTAATATTTGATGTCAACGGAAACCCCGGTTAAAGGCGGCCTTAACGTGAGGGTCCTAAGGTAGCGAAATGCCTTGGCCGTTAAATGCGGTCTTGCATGAATGGTGTAACGATACAACAGCTGTCTCTATGATTGACTCAGTGAAATTGGAATAGCTGTGCAGATACAGCTTACCTCTAGTTAGACGAGAAGACCCTATGCAGCTTTACTGTCACTAATTATAGAGTATGATAAACGATTTTCAGAATATAAGGTAATTGACAAACATGACAATGAGAAACCTTTATTCTTTTTTCATATGAATGAATTGGTTTAGGATTATGAGTAATTTATAATTAATTTTATGGATTTAGCTTAGGCTTGATCGCATTTTATTATTATATAGCTCATTTTAGTAAATCAACCTAATTCAACTTATTTATTTTATAATAATTAAGTACCCTTTGGTAAGGAACTATCGCTAGGGGACAGTTTATGTGGGGCACAGACCCTGTAAAGAGTAAACAGGAGTGTCTAAAAATTTATAATTATTTTGTTTGCTATTTTGAGTAGTTTAACTATTTTTAATCGTATAAAATTAAATATATTTGCATTTTATGTATATATATTTAAAATTAGGTAAGATTTTCACTATATAGAAATTAGAGATAATTGAAAGTATTATGAAATTTTCTAATATTTTCTAGCTATTATTTATAATGGTTATGTGTTTAATATCTAAAAAGCTCAACGGCTAAATCTTGCCTTACTGTTTGATTATCGACAAATCTTACAGTTGCGTAAGCAGGGCATAGGATCACAAGATGCCACAAGGAAAGATCTTGGATTATTGGAAAAGCTACGCTAGGGATGTTTGTCCTTTAATATTTTATTTATAAATAAAATTATTAATATAAATTGGGTAAATTTCAAGAATTACTAATAATGATAGTAAACTTGAAGCGAAGTTTATCTTAGCATATACTATAAGATAAAAACGTTCAACGACTATAAGGTGAGTAATATGCAATACACAATAATCCTTTAATACTACCCAACATTTTTATTAGACATATTTTAAAGGAAAAGTAAAATGAATTAATTATAACATAATTATAATGAAGAAAAATCTTAATATAAAAATATTTAATAACAATTTAAATAATAATTCTAAAACAGTTGCTTTAAGAAAAAAAATAGGAGATATAGGAAAAATAAAATATTTACCTTCTTTTTCTAAAGAATGAAAGAATACTATTTATTGCTATAATAAGAATATGTTAAAAAATATACCTGCTAATGATGTAAATATTAATAAAATAATTCAAAGTTATTTCAATTTATATTTTAAAGATCATAAATATGTAGGATCTAGGAAATTTATATTACTTAGAAGAAGACGTACATTCTTAAGAAAAATATATGTAAGTAACGCTGAAATTAAACATACTAATAATAAAGCGATAATTACTTTATTTACAGTAAATAGAGAAAAAAAAATATTAAAAAATAAATATTTAAAAATAAATAAAAAAATAAATCAAAACTTAATAAATCGTTATTTATTATTATATAAAAATAATGTATCTAAAATATATGATATAATAAATAAACATAAAGATGAACATGATTTTTTATCAGTTAATAAAGGTTATAAAATTACTAAAAAAGGATTTTTAAAATATAGATTAGAATATCTAAGTAAATTTATAAAATTAAAACATCTTTATTTAAGAAAAATTTGAAGTGTAATTATTAGTAAATATTGAAGAACACATTTAAAATTATTAAGAAAATATGATTTAATGTATTCTCTTAACCAATATAAATTTAATAAATTAACATTTTTACCTAAATTAAGTAATATATTGAACAAGATAATAGGAAAAAAAATCGAATATAATATAATAAATTTAAAATCTATTGCATATAATACAGATCTTTTTACTAATGCTTTAGCATTAAAATTAAAAAAACAAAGAATGAATTATATAAAAAGTATGTTTAGTATATTAAATAGAGCATATTTACCTAAAATAAATACAATAAAAGAAAGAACTTTAGTAAAAGGACAAAAAAATATTGATTTATACTTGGATAAATATAAAGATTTAAATATAATTTCTAATTTAAATAATACTAATTTAGATAAATTATTAAACGAGATACATGATACGACTTATGTTGGTGAAAATATCGCTGTAGGTTTACCTACACAACATAATAAAAAAATTCATAATCTAATCTATAATTCCATAGGTTATAAAAACATGGGAGGTATAAGATTAGAAGTTAAAGGAAGATTAACTAAACGTTATAGAGCGGATAGATCTATTTATTCATTAAAATGAAAAGGTGGATTAAAAAATGTAGATTCTTCTTTCAAACGTTTAAGTTCAGTCTTGTTTAGAGGAAACTCTAAATCTAATATGACTTATACATTAGCTAACTCAAAGCGTAGAATTGGAGCTTTCGCAGTTAAAGGATGAATAAGTGGTAAATAAATATTAAGGAAAATCTAAAATATGTAAAATAAAAATGAAGACATAGTCTGAACCATTTTTAAAGAAATGGAAATATAAAAATATGATAACATATAGAACAGGCTAATTTGCGCAAGAGTGTACAAAATGAGTGCGCGGTTTGGCACCTCGATGTCGGCTTAACTTATCCTCATGGATGCAGGAACTATGTAGGGTGCGACTGTTCGTCGATTAAAAAGTTACATGAGCTGGGTTAAATACGTCGTGAGACAGTATGGTTTCTATCTTCTAGGGGGAATTAGAATATAATAAGAACAAACTTTTGTACGAAAGGAACAAGAAGAGTTTAGCTGTAAAAGGTTAAACGATAGTTACTAATCTATGGTTTACCTGTTGTTTATGTGCCCAATATTCAATATATATATTTTTATATATATCTGTATTTTTATACATAGGGATGTTTCTTTCACTAAGATAAATATATAGCATAAGCACGGCAGGAACGCTAAGTTAGTTAAGGATAAGTGCTGAAAGCATATAGGCACGAAGCTTATCTTAAGATATTTCTTAAATATGCGTAATATATTATTACGAAATAATTATAGGCTTTATCCGTAAGAATCTAGAGATTTTCAAGAATAAAGTACTAATTTAATAAATCACTATTTATATATATATCAATTTTCGCCTGCTTAGCATAAAAGTAATGCAATTGTTTTGTAATCAATTGAAGTAAGTGCGATACTTACAGTGGGCTAATTAGGATTAGTAGTCAAGTGGTTACGACATAGCTCTTTCGATGCTACCATCGCAGGTTCGAATCCTGCCTAGTCTAAGCGGGTTAGTGTAATAGAAACATATTCGGTTCATGCCCGAAAGATATAGGTGCAAGTCCTGTATCCGCGTTTTTTTTCTTAATATAAATATATTAAATTAATATAAATATATTAAATGAAATTTTATATTCATAGTTTACTTTTTTATGACTAAATAAGTAGCTTATAACTTACATATACATAAAAGAGTTCTGTAACTATTATTTAGCATAAAGGGCTATAGCTTAATCGGTAAAGCATACTGCTCATAACAGTACTTATAAGTGTTCAAGTCACTTTAGCCCTAAACTGCCTGAGTGCTGGAATCGGTAGACAGTGAAAACTTAAGCTTTTCTGAGGTAAACTCGTGGGTGTTCAAGTCACTCCTCAGGTAAATATTATTAATTGAATTTTTTAAATAAGTTCTATACGAAGTAATATTCATTTAATAACTAGATACATCTAGTTACTTCGTAAATAAAGGGGATATAGTTTAATTGGTAAAACTGCGATTTTGCATATCGTTAATTCGGGGTCGGATCCTGATATCTCCACATAAGCTCATGTAACTCAATTGGTAGAGTGAAATATTGAAGCTATTTTTGTTGTAAGTTCAAGTCTTGCCGTGGGCAATATTTTTTAAATTAAAAGTGGTCTAAATAATTATAGTATATATAATTAAATTTCCACTCAACGTGTGTAAGTTCAAGTCTTACCACGGACAGGGGCTTTAGTATAATGGTGAATGCGTATGACTTTTAATCATTAAAATGTAGGTTCGAATCCTACAAGTCCTACTATATAAAAATGATAATATTATTATTTAAATGTAACTAATATTATAATATAATAAAATTACATAATGATGTTAAGGGTAATGATGGAATTGGCAGACATAAATAGTTTAGGTCTATTGGATAGTAGTATCTTACCCGTTCAAGTCGGGTTTACCTTAAATATATATTGTGTTAGCATACTAGCATAATTTAATTATACTTTAGTGAAGATATTATTAGTTTAATAAATATAAAATATGCTGTTGACTAATAGGTAAGTCATAAATTTTTGGTATTTACTATTGAGTGTTCGAATCACTCCAGCATAAAATTTTGTTTATTTATGGTTATGTTACGCAATAAAACTAACCCCGTATCTTTTTGGAATTTATTTGGAATTAGGTTATGCAGTTAACCAGCTATCCTACGTATTACGGTCAATAGGTAAGTCATAAATTTTTGGTATTTACTATTGAGTGTTCAAATCACTCTCTAAAGAGGTTAGAAAAAGGAAGATATAGTTCAATCGGTAGAGCGACTGTATGTGGCACAGTAAGTTCCCTGTTCGAGTCAGGGTATCCTCCCATAAAAATAAATCAGTTCCTTTTTTACAATAACAATAAAATGGACAATTTAATCCACTTTAAGCGTAACATAAAAAAGATATGTTTCGCGCTAAAAGCCTAAGTAGTTTAATGGTTAAAACCTTAATTTCATACATTAAAGATGAGAGTTCGATTCTCTCCTCAGGCTGTATAAATATTACAATTTATAATACACGAAGATACGAGCATCCTCAGATCAAGTCCTTCGTTTACCTCATTATATAATTTATCCAATGATAATAATATCTATTTTATCTCTTTTACTTTCTAACGCCGTCAATGTAAGACGTGATATATCAATTCTATATAATAGAATTGCAATATTAATATTAGTTTATTGTATTTTAAATGATATTTCTTCTTTAACTGTAGTAACTAAAGGTATAGGTCTACATGGAGGTTTATTGTTAATTACAAATATCACACAAATATTCCATATTTTCTTATTTATAGTTAGTATACTAATATTAACATTAACTAGTTTTTATCCTAGAAAAGTGTGAGTATCAGAATATTCATCTTTAAAAGATTTAGTTTTAAATAAATTTGTATATTATAATACTAAAATTATAAATAAAATGGGAGAACAATTTAAAATAATAGAATATCCTTTAATATTATTATTTATAATTACTGGTGCTATATTCTTAATGTCAACTAACGATTTAGTTTCTATTTTCCTAGCTATTGAACTTCAAAGTTATGGTTTATATATATTAAGTACTATATATAGAAATTCAGAATTATCTACTACAGGAGGATTAATGTATTTCTTATTAGGAGGATTAAGTTCATGTTTTATCCTATTAGGTACAGGTTTAATATATGCTAATTCAGGAAGTACTAGTTTAGATGGTTTATATATTATAACTAGTATAAGCGATATAAGTTCTACTGATTTATGATATAAACCTTATTATATAAATTTATCTTTAGTTATATTTACAATAGGATTCTTATTCAAAGTAAGTGCAGCACCTTTCCATTTCTGATCACCAGATGTTTACGATGCTATACCTACAATAGTAACTACTTTTGTAGCTCTTATAGCTAAAGTTTCTATATTTATATTATTATTACAATTAGTATATTATACTAATAATAGCTTTACTGAAATGAGCTGAACATTTATATTATTAATAAGTTCTTTATTCTCATTAATAGTAGGTACAGTAGTAGGTTTAACTCAATTTAGAATAAAAAGATTATTTGCTTATAGTACAATAAGTCATGTAGGATTTATGCTTCTAGTTTTAGGTATATCAAGTATTGAATCTACTCAAGCACTTATATTCTATTTAACTCAATATATTATAAGTAATTTAAATGCCTTTATGATATTAATTGCTATAGGTTATTCATTATACTATTATACTAGTGAAAACAAAGAACATGAAGAATTAATGGATAAAAACAATTCTCCAGTACAATTAATCAATCAATTGAAAGGTTATTATCATATTAATCCTTTATTAGCATTAAGTTTAGCTATTACTATATTCTCATTTGCAGGTGTACCACCTTTAATAGGATTCTTCGGAAAACAGATGGTATTAAGTGCTGCTTTAGATAAAGGTTTAATATTCTTATCTTTAGTAGCAATAACTACTAGTGTTATTGGTGGAATTTATTATTTAGGTATAATAAAAGAAATGTTCTTCAGTTTACCTGATTATAAAGTTAACACTTTATTAGAAAATTTAGTATTAAAAGGTAATGTATTAAATAATAATAGAACAGTAATTAAAAATATAAACTTTAAATATAATAATATAGTTATATCAAGCCCTATTGCTTTTGTTATATCTAATATAACACTTATAATTTTATTATTTATATTTATGAATCAAGAATGACTAAGCATGGGTACCATATTGGTACAAATCTTATTTAATAGTTAAATGAGTAGTGTTACATTTATTTTTATTATTGTAGCTATTATAGCTTTATTATTTTTAGTACTTAATTTTGTTTTAGCTCCTCATAATCCTTATCAAGAAAAGTATAGTATATTCGAATGTGGTTTTCATAGTTTCCTTGGACAAAATAGAAGTCAATTCGGAGTAAAATTCTTTATTTTTGCTTTGGTTTATCTATTACTAGACTTAGAAATATTAGTAATATATCCTTATGGACTTAGTAGCTATGAAAATGGAGTATACGGATTAATCATCGTACTTATCTTTATAGGTATAATAACAGTAGGATTTGTATTTGAATTAGGTAAAAGTGCTTTAAAAATAGATAGTAGACAATCTTACAATTATTTCTACAAATCTCAAAAATTTATAAATACTTTTATTGAAAACAAATAAGGCTTATTGCCTAAAAAAAAATAACTTGCTTGCTTGCAAAATTACCACTATTTATTATCTAAAGAATATGGTAGCAGGCAAAGCGGAACAATAAAAAATTTTCCATTTATTTTGTGAAATTTACATTTCTAACATTTAAAAATACAACAATATACGATATTTTTATTTTTAACATTATAAAAAAATTATGTTACAAGCATCAAAAATAATAGGAGCAGGATTAGCCACAGTAGGTGTTTTAGGAGCTGGAGTAGGAATCGGAGTAGTATTCGGAGCTTTAATCTTAGGAGTTGCTAGAAACCCTTCATTAAAAAACCAATTATTCTCATATTCTATCTTAGGGTTCGCTTTCTCAGAAGCTACTGCGTTAGATAGCGAATAGCGCAGATTAAAGGGGGTGAATTGCAAGAAGCACATATAAACCAATATGTAAATTTGCAGCGAAGTTTAATATTATACACTTTGATATATTAAAAACGTTCAACGACTAGTAGATGAGTAATGTATTTAACAATAATTCTACCACGAGTGCCCTCATATCTTACATTGTAAGGTATAAGACATAGTCTAAATAAGGGAGAGATCTCTTAATATAGTATTTGCTACATTTGTTTTTACCCTAAAAACAATTCTTTTATGTAAATATTTATCTTTCAGATCCTTTTCTACAGAAATTAATAAAGGATCTAGATTGCCAAAAGGCATAGAAAAATCTTATTATGAACCAATTAACCAAAGAACACAAATACGTTTGGATAATAATGGTAAAATAGGAGTATATGC